TTTGTAGAATGTCCAATATCTCTTTTACATCTTCGCTGCGAAAATGTTCTATTTTTAGAAGATCTTCTTGACTCTTATTCAGAAGGTCCCATAATGTATATAGATTGGACTTTTTGAGGCAATTATAGACCCTGGAGGACAATTCTAATTGGTCAATAAAAATACATTTCAATGCTTTGTCTTTTGTGTTTTTCTTTAGTTTATGCAATCTATCGTAATAAGTCAAAAAGGGTACAGTCACTCTGTTTGGATTGTCCGCTATGTGGATATCCTGTTCTTCCGCATGTAGAAAGGGAATAAATAAATCAATCAAATTCCGGGAGGCTTCGTTAAGTGCCTCTTTTGGAGTTAAACTTCCATTTGTCCAGATTTCGAGAAAAAGTATTTCGTGTTTTTCATTTCCATAAGAATGAATACTATGATTCGCATTTCGAACAGGCATAAATACAGCCTCTATAGGAAAACTACCGTCTTTCGCGTTATTTGGTGTTTTCATACGATATCCGCGATGCCTCTCGACTTGTAATTCAATACAAAAATCAATGGGTTCCGTTAGGCTAGCTATATGCTGTGTAGTATCAACCATTTCTACAGAAGGTGGTGAGATGATGTCTTGAGCAGTTACGTATCCCGGACCCTTAACACAAATAGATGCGTTGCGAGTTCCATACAGATTACTTCTCAATACAATTTCTTTCAAATTCATTAAAATTTCATGTACGGATTCTTCAATTCCTGCTATGTTAGAATATTCATGTGGTATCTTCTCAGATTTTGCACGTGTGATACAGGTTCCTTCCATTTCTCCAAGCAAAGATCTTCGCATCGCGATGCCTATCGTATCCCCTTGACCTCTCATAAGCGGAAACAAGATAAAACGGGCATAATTAAGACGCTTGCTGTCTGCTCTTGATTCAACACACTTCCACTGTAGTGGCCGAATTGCTATTTCCTCTCGAAGCATAGTACTATTATTTGATCGTTGAATCATTTATTTCTCTTGAACTTGAAATTGGTTCAATTCTTATTTCTACACACGTCTTTTTCTCGGAGGTCTACATCCATTATGTGGTAGAGGGGTTACGTCCCGTATCAAACTTACGCGTATACCACTTCTACAAATGGCTCGTAATGCTGCATCTCTTCCGGGACCAGGGCCCTTTATCATGACTTCTGCTCGTTGCATACCCTGATCGACTACTGTACGAAGGGCATTTCCCGCTGCGGTTTGGGCAGCAAATGGTGTTGCTTTTCTTGCGGTTCTGAATCCACAAGTACCGGCGGAGGCCCAAGAAACTACCTGACCCCGTACATCTGTAACCGTTACTATGGTATTATTCAAACCGGCTTGAACATGAATAACCCCTTTTGGTATTCTACGCCCACTTTTACGTGAACTAAAACGCCCACCCCTGCGTGAGCTGAGATATCCTTTCCTACGTGAACCAACTCTTGGTCTTATTATAATAGGTTTTGCCATATTTTGTCATCTCATAAATGGGAGTCAGAGATATATGGATATATCCATTTCATGTTAAAACAGATCATTTGGACATTTAGAGATCCTCTATTGTATTGTCGATTTTGAGTTTAGATTCGAAGGATTATCCTTGTCTCTGTTTATGTCTCGGGTTGGAACAAATTACTATAATTCGTCCCCGCCTACGGATCAGTCGACATCTTTGACAAATTTTACGAACGGAGGCCCTTATTTTCATATTTGTAATTCCTTAATTTTTAATCTACTCCTTGGAAGAAAATAAGTCTCTTGCAATTTTGAGATACGAGTCCCCACGAAAGTAGTGTGAGTGTTGAAAAAGTCACCTAGTCATTTGAATCTTTGTTGTTGAGTCGATAAATGATACGTCCCTTGGTTGAATCGTAACGACTTACTTCGATTTTTACTCTATCTCCTGGTAGTATCCGTATAAAACTACATCGGATCTTTCCTGAAATATACCCTAGAATCAGATCTTCATTATCTAAACGAACCCGGAACATGCCATTGGGCAGTGATTCCGTAATTAAACCTTCATAAACCCATTTTTGTTCTTTCATTCGAGGTAATCCCTTTGAAGTATCAATTCATGGAAGAAGAGTGATATTTGTATGCTTTTTTTTGTCACAAATAGGAATAGGAAGTTACCGACCCAATTCGTATACTCGAAAGATCACCATATATAACACAAAATTTCTCCCCCGATTCTTTCTAGTCGAGCCTCTCGATCTGTCATTATGCCTCGAGAAGTAGAAAGAATTACAAGCCCCATTCCTCCTAAAATCTTAGGAATTTGTTGATAGTTAGAATAGATTCGTACACCGGGTCGGCTGATACGTTTTAAAATAGTTCGATATGGCCCTTTTCTATACCTTCTTCTATATCGTAGGGTTGAAACTAAGAAATTTGTGTTCCTTTCTCGGTGTTTCCTCACGTTTTCGATAAAGCCTTCTCGTAGAAGTATTTTCACAATGTTTTCGGTGATATTAGTAGATGCTATTCGAACGAGTTCTTTGTTATCCATCTCTGCGTTTCGGATAGCAGTTATTATGTCGCCAATAGTGTCCCTACCCATAATGAGCTATAATCATTGGTGCCTTCGAGTTTTTTTTCAACATGCTCTTTTTTTCTTTATCAATTATTACTATTAAGGGATATACGTGAGACACAATCTACTAATTCATTGAATCTATTTCAGAGACACTCAAACTATCGCGGTCTCGTCTATGAGTCTTTATAATACCTCAGGGGCTAATGAGACTATTTTAGTAAAATTTAACTGTCTCAATTCCCAAGCGATCGCACCAAAGACTCGAGTTCCTTTTGGATTGCCTTTTTGATCAATGACAACTGCAGCATTGTCATCATATTGTATTATCATCCCATTGTCACGTTTGAGTTCTTTACATGTACGTACAACTACAGCTCTGATCACTTCTGATTTTTCTAGAGGCATATGAGGCACTGCTTCTTTGATTACAGCAACAATAATGTCACCAATATGAGCATATTGGCGATTACTAGCTCCTATGATTCGAATACACATCAATTTTCGAGCTCCGCTGTTGTCCGCTACATTTAAATGGGTCTGAGATTGAATCATAGCTTTTTTTGATCTTTTCTTTCAATCCAAAGAAAGGGCAAAAGAAAAAAGAAATATTGTTTGGCCAGAAAAAAACCAACTGCAGGTTGGTTTTCATCAGAAATACCCCTTTCCTTTGTTTGCATATCCCTATTCGACAATAAGGAATTGAGTTCGTATAGGCATTTTGGACGCAGCTATTGAAATAGCTTCTCTGGCTATTTTTTCTGATACCCCAACCATTTCATAAAGTATTCGACCCGGTTTCACAACAGATACCCAATATTCAGGCGATCCTTTCCCCGAACCCATACGTGTTTCCGTTGGTCTTATTGTAACAGGTTTATCTGGAAATATGCGTACCCATACTTTTCCACCACGACGCGCATACCGTGTCATTGCTCGTCGTCCTGCTTCTATTTGTCTAGATGTGATCCAAGCCGGCTCAAGTGCCTGAAGAGCGTATCTACCGAAACAAATCCGGTTGCCTCGAGAAGAAACGCCCCGCATTCTTCCTCTATGTTGTTTACGGAATCTGGTTCTTTTGGGGTTATAGTTGATGGTTGTTTCACAATTCCATCTCTACTGCAGAACTGGACATGAGAGTTTCTTCTCATCCAGCTCCTCGCGAATGAAACGATTCAATAATAGTCGAGATAGGTATTCAATGAATAATACACTGAATCATACGATTCTTTTTTTAGATCTAAGATTGTATACACGAATAGACGTATAGATATTTCTATACATCTAGAATCGAATTTCATTTAGAATTTCTTTTTGCTATATGCTATAATAGATAACCAATCTTGATTTGGACTTTTAGTGAATATCCGAAAACGTCGTAAGGCTTTCGCGGGCGAATATTGACTCTTTCAAGATCTGGTTCATCTGAAGGGTCAGTCCATGACCTCTCAGAATAACTGAATTGGTTTCTGGTGCGTTCCGCCATCCTACCCAATGAATTATTAGAATTCGTTTTCAATAAAATCTTCTGCAGTCACAGGTTCCGTCGTTCCCATCACTTCTTGCTGAATGGCTAGGCCGAATTTTCTGCAATGGAGCTCGTAATTGAATTTGTTGTTCCTGAGTCAATTTCCTCAGCCTTTAATTGACTTGATGCTCTTTTTTTAGGTTCTTCCTAAGTATTGATGCTTTATTACACTGCCTTTTCTGAGATGATTCATAGACCATACATATTGGAATCATATATCATGAATATTCTAGTTCTCTCTTTCTATCAACCCTCCATTTACCCGATCCTTTTCTTTCACAATCTATAATCAGATTGATTTTTTTATGTAAAAAGATTGCAGTTGCTACAACTCTCTGATCAATCGATCATAGAGTGACTGATTCCTTGGATTCAGATAATACGAAGCAATGAGCTGGTTATTAGTTTTATAGTTATGAGTTCTATAGTTATGAGTTCTATTGTTACTCGCTCCTACTCCTATTCTGGTATGGGTTGTCCCTTTTTGAATCCTAACTTAAACCTAAAGGAAATAACTGACGAGTCACACACTAAGCATAGCAATTATATCAAAGGATCAATCCAATTTTGATTCAATCCTATAGAATAAAAAGAAAAAAGAATTGTTCCTTTTTGATTGAACGAAAAGGGATGAAAGAGTTTGTCATTTTGTGTTCCATTTTGGATAGAACGGAAATCAAAAGAAAGAATCCTTATTCCTCGCCCGCAAATATCCAAATTTTGATGCCTAATACCCCATAAACCATTCGAACTGTATATGAACAATAATCGATTTTAGCTCGAATGGTTTGTAGCGGAACCCTCCCTTCTCTGATCCATTCGACACGTGCGATTTCTTTTCCGTCGATACGGCCTGAAATTTGTACTTGAATTCCTTTTGTATTCCCTGGGGCAATGGATTTTTCAATCGCGGTTTTCATTACCTT